ATCTTAATATAATTTGAAAAAAAAGCAAGAGCAGTAAAGAAAGTCCACGGAAAAAAGAACATGTATTTTTATCTTTCTATTTTTAAAAGATTAAACAAAGGGATTCGCAAATAAAAGCGCTAATGCTACAACCAGCCCATAAATAGTTAAAGCTTCCATAAAAGCCAGACTAAGTAATAAAGTACCCCTTATTTTGTCCTCTGCTTCCGGTTGTCGCGCAATCCCTTCTACAGCTTGCCCTGCAGCTGTGCCTTGACCAACTCCAGGTCCAATGGAAGCAAGCCCGACGGCCAACCCAGCAGCAATAACAGAAGCAGCAGAAATTAGCGGATTCATGATAAGTTTCTCCTATTCCAAATAAAATAAAGAAAAGAAATAGTTAATAATATAATCCACCAAGAAATTATGACTTTATTATTTCATTCTTCATATTTATCTTTATCTAGTCAAAGTGTAATTGAAATTACAAACTGAAATAATATAATAATATTTATTGAACTATCCAAATTACTTCGATATTTCTTTTTTCTTTTCTACCCATGTAGTTTTTTGTGAATACATACAATTTATGTTCTTATCTTAAATTCTTAAAATTTAAGAACCTTTCTTTAAATTCTTCGTTCTTTATTTCATTTTTTTAGTCATTCCATAGTCAATTCACAATTACAACAGATGAAACGGAAGGACTTTGTTTTTTGAATCCCCATCTAAATTTAGAGTAATAGCAGGACAAATTTAGATATATATTCATATATAACTAGTGAAGATCTAATATGACATATACATGTGTTTCTTCCATACCGTAAACCAATTAGTTGTGTCTTATATTCAATTGGATTCGAGAATTATTCTTTGAAACCTACAAAAAAGGAAAGAGTTGTCTTATATCGATTAGATTATATATACATCTAGTTTGACTCCCCTACCCTTTCTTTTATTATTTTATTTATACCTTATCCTTATTGCAATTGCATCTTTTGGGGGGTGGATAATACTTTTTTTTTAATTCAAAAAGTAGATTATCGTGAGCCGCACCTACTTTGTGGAGGGCTAAACTCAAAAAATACTATTTCGATAACTCGTCAATGATGCCCTTCTATGGATTCACCTATATAAGCCGCAGCTAAAGTAGCAAAAATAAGAGCTTGAATACCACTTGTAAATAATCCAAGGAACATAACAGGTATAGGAACTACTAAAGGTACTAACGAAACAAGAACAACAACTACTAATTCATCAGCTAATATATTTCCGAAAAGTCGAAAACTAAGCGATAAGGGTTTTGTGAAATCTTCTAAGATGTTAATCGGTAAAAGGATTGGAGTTGGTTGGATGTATTTACCAAAATAAGCCAATCCTTTTTTTGAAATACCCGCATAGAAATATGCTACTGATGTAAGTAAAGCTAATGCAACAGTAGTATTTATATCATTAGTGGGTGCAGCTAACTCTCCATGAGGTAACTTTATAATTTTCCAAGGTAAAAGAGCCCCTGACCAATTGGAAACAAAAATAAATAGAAACAGAGTTCCAATAAATGGAACCCACGGACCATATTCTTCTCCAATCTGAGTTTTGCTCACGTCTCGAATGAATTCAAGGACATATTCAAAGAAATTTTGACCGGAAGTGGGAATAGTTTGCGGATTTCGAACAACTACAATGGTTGAAACTAATAAGATAGCAATTACAACCCAAGAGGTAATAAGTACTTGAGCATGCACTTCAAAATCCCCTATTTGCCAATAGAGATGTTGACCTACTTCCACAGCAGATATATCGTATAATCTGTTTAATGTGTTGATGGAACCTAATAGAACATTCATATTGCCCTGCCCTCTAAAATAAAAAAATATAACTTGAAAGGGAATTATTTTGATTCAACCGTTTACTTTTTTACTTTCATTTTCTATTTGGAATACCTACTCATCACATAATATTTCTGTTTGTTCTTTATTGCACAATTTTTTAATTGTATAATAATAATATAATAATAGATTCCATAAATCTATGAATCCCCCCACCACACCAAGTCTAAAAATTTATTAATCTTATTATTAATTATTAATCAAAAATTTTGTATATAGCTAGAACGACCTTCACTAATTGCAAATACTAATTTGTTAAGAATTAATCGGATTGAAGCTATAGCATCATCATTAGCTGGAATCGAAATATCTGCGAGATCGGGGTCACAATTTGTATCGATTAAACAAATTGTTGGAATTCCCAAAGTGATACATTCTCTAAGAGCCGTATATTCTTCTTGCTGATCAACGATTATTACAAGATCGGGTAACCCCGTCATATATTTTATGCCACCCAGATATGTTTCCAAATGAGATAATTGTCTCTTCAACGTAGCGGCATCTCTTTTTGGAAGAGAGGTGAGTTTACCCGTCTTTTGCTCCGTTCTCAAGTCCCTGAACTTACGAAGTCTTGTTTCTGTAGTATACCAATTCGTTAACATACCGCCGAGCCATTTTTTATTAACATAATGACATCGAGCTCTTATTGCAGCCCGTTTTACTGAATCGGCTGCTTTTTTTTTTGTACCAACAATTAAGAATTGTTTTCCTCTGCTTGCAGCATCAAAAACCAAATCACAAGCTTCTGATAAAAAACGAGCAGTTTGAGTAAGATTTATAATATGAATACCCTTATGCTTTGTGGATATATAAGGTGCCATTCGAGGATTCCATTTCCTGGTATCATGGCCAAAATGAACTCCTGCTTCCATCATCTCTTCAAAAGTTATGTTCCAATATCTTTTTGTCATTTATCCCCACATTTTTTTTTTTTTAAATTGAAAAAAAAGAGACCTGGTATCCTGAAATAGAAATAAATAATTGTTCCGATGGAACCTTCTCTTTTATTGAAGATTGTCTGTTAATACATAATCAATCCATTCATTTTTTTCGATTTATTATATTTATTATACTTACTTTATTAAGAAATCAAATGACTGCTTTTAATTTTAAAGGGATGAATCTAATCTTCTTTATAGGAAGCATTAAATCCTAGATTTCGAATGTATCACATAAATTCTTTGAAATGAAAAAAATCAAATAATTTTCTGTGATGGAACAAAAGATTTCTAATTTCTACTTCGAATAAATTCTTTTTTTTTTCCAAGGTAATCTTGTTCTGTTGCCCTGACCGCGAACGGTGCATTATTCTTTTGAACCCGGTACCAACGGGGATCATTCCCCCTAAAACAACATTCTCTTTAAGACCTTTCAACCAATCGATACGACCCCGAAGAGCGGCTTTTGCTAAAACTCTAGCAGTTTCTTGAAAACTCGCTTCGGATATGAAACTTTGAGTATTCAGAGATGTTTTTGTTATTCCCAATAATAAAGCTCGGTAACAAATTGCTTCTTCCAAGGCACGCCCCGTTCGTTCGGCTCGCAATAATCCAATTAGTTCGCCAGGTAAAAATACATTAGACATTCCATCTTCTGAAACCAATACTTTGGATGTTATTTGACGCACAATAATTTCTATATGTCGATTATGGATGTGTACTCCCTGGGATCGATAAACCTTTTGGATTTTATTAACTAAAGAAATACGACTTTGCGCTATAGTTAGCTCAGCACCAATCAAGAATCCCCAGGGAATGCCGAGAATTCTTGTTATACATTCGTTCCAAGCATCAATTCTTTTTTCTAGATTCATCGATATTGAATCAATCGAACGTATTTCTAATATCTGTTCCACTTTTGGAAGACCTTGTGTTATATCACCGGATCTGGATTTTTCATATATAAATGTAACTAATATATCTCCTTCATAAAGGATTTCTCCATAATGGCCATGAATGGTTGCTCCTGGAGTCGCCAAATAAGGCTTAGCCGATCTTATTATTACAGAATCCTTTTGAACAGTTAGAACTTGACCCGATTTTAGTTTTAAATGTGGTCCATTTTTCGTTTGAGCTATACATATATTTTCACAAATAAATTGTCCAAGACTAATTATTGTAAAAGTTTTTTCACAAAAATTATGATGGAGAAAATACCAATTCAAATGGAATGGATTTAAAACGATGTTACTGTATAGATCGGGTTTAAAAATTGTCTCGTTTTCGTCCATTAAATAATATTTAATTACTTGAAAGGTTTCCTTTAATTTGTCAAGTTGCAAATTTTTAGTTATTGAGATCTGATTATGAGTTATTAAACGAGAAAATGAATAAAAATTTGCAATTTGAAGGGCTATTCCTAAAGGGCCTAACGAATTCTTAATTGCAATTATAGGATCCTTTTTTATCCCATTAGGATCTTTTACGTTGTTGAAAGGTCTCATTTGAAAACAATTAGATGATGACAAAATTATCAAAGATCGGCATTCCTTATTTCTATTCAACAACATACGAATAGTTCCGTGATTTTGGCTAAGTGATTGTTGAATTTTTGTCTTGGAATTAATAGATAAAAAGGGATTGATATTGATCCGATCCGAATCCGAGATCAATCCTAAACCAGATGGGTCATTCCTTTTTCGGATATATGAAGTATGAGATTTCACTAAATAAATTCTTAGGAAGTACTCAATCAAACCATTTGTACTTACTTCAACAAAGGAAGCGAGGGCCTCTTCAATGGAAGAACTTCTTTTGTCTTGAGCCCAATTCAAGACTAAACAAGTCCGAACTAATTGAATCCTTGTGTCGGAAATTCCCCGAATGGATTTTCCATTTCCATAAAGAATATAATTGATAACTTTAAGTTCCAGATTATCCTTTTCCTGGAACAGATCTTGGGGAAAAAGTTTTACAAAATTGATACTGTCTGGTATTTCATATAGAATTACAGGTCTAACCAAAACAAAATACTTTTTCTTGGTAGTTGTGATCCATTGGACATAGGTCCAATTGTTCAGTTTTTTTGATTCCTTCCTTTTTTTTTTTACCGTTCTGGGTGGTATCAAGATGGCACTGGGTCGGGATATCTTATCCATCTCTCCAGGAAAATGGATATTTCCAGAAAATATTTTTAATTCAATTTTTTTTTTTTTCTTTTCCAATCGGACCAATCCTCTTACTCGACTTCTTATATTTAAAGTGATTGGTGTTCCTATTCCAACGAGACTATTATTTCGTACCATTATAGAAGAAGATTCGGGTAAAATATGCACTTCTTCGGGAATAAAAAAAAATCGATCTACTTTGATTTGATATTTTGGCTTTAATTCTTTGATTCCTCGATATTCAATTAAATCTTCTTTTTGAAAAATGGACTGAATTCCTATAGTTCTATATTTAGTAATTCCTGAACTCTGTCTTCTGTATTGAGGATCATCGAAATAAGCAAAAATACTATTTCTATGAAAAATACCATTGATCGGTATTTCAATCGAGACACCAGAAGGGCGCATTAGTTCGTTCTTTCGTTCTTGAATCGATTGGAATGGAATAAGAAATCTATTTCTTCGTCTTTTTGCCAAAAAAGAAAAAGTATCGTGAAAAAGAGCAGGATACATCAAATGACAATGATCCATACATAGGATTTGGATTTGATTAAATATTGAATAATCGGTAATCCTCCTTTCTTTTGTACCTAAAGTATTGAAATTAAATAATTTATTTTTTACTTCATCATTACTTACTGAAAGGTTAGAAATATTTGTTTTTGTGGTAGAAAGAGAATTACTGTGAATTTGATCTTGATCCTTGCGAAGTAAAAAATGGATTGCATCAGACCTACACGACTTTCCTGATAATATCCATAAATGACTTGTTTTTGGTAAGATATGTACATTACTATACATAAATTCGGATGCATGGTATACATCGGTACTCCAATGCATTTCCCCTTCGGAGTCAGAATAAATATGTTTTCGAACCTTTTCTTTCAAATTAAAAGTAGATGTTCCCGCGCGGATCTCAGCAATCACTTGTTCTGATTTTACATATTGATCATTTTGAACTAATAGAAAACTTTTTGGTGGAATAATCACGTTATGTATAATATCGTCACTTTCAATAGTTACATACAAGTCTATATTACATAGAAAAGCAGGATATCCATGACGTGTGCGTGTAGGGTGAACTAAATCCTCATTAAATTTTATTTTTCCATTCGAGGGGGCTCGCACATATTCTGCAGTACCCCCTGTGAATACTCCACCAGTATGAAAAGTTCTTAATGTTAGTTGAGTGCCCGGTTCTCCAATAGATTGACCAGCTATAATACCGACAGCTTCTCCCAATTCTACCAGGTCCCCATGAATCGGACTCCGGCCATAACACAATCGGCAGATCCAAGACGTATTCCTACAGGTAAAGGGGGTTCGAATAAATATTGGTTGTGTTTTAAAAGTTATGAATCGATTGATAAGTCCAATTCCAATATCTTGATTTCGAACGACAATGCATCGTGAACCTATATATATATCGTCTGCTAATACACGACCAATTAATGTTTGTATCAAAATTCTTTCTGGCATCATTCCATTTCGGGTATTCACAGAAATCCCTCGAATGGTACCGCAATCTGTTCGACGTACAACAATGTGTTGAACCACTTCAACAAGTCTACGTGTAAGATATCCAGCATCTGATGTTCGTACAGCAGTATCGACAACCCCTTTGCGGGCTCCGTAGCAAGAAATAATATATTCTGTTAAAGATAGTCCTTCGCGTAAATTGCTTTGAATGGGTAACTCAATCATTTGTCCTTGTGGATCTGACATTAATCCCCTCATTCCTACTAATTGGTGCACTTGAGATGCATTTCCTCGAGCTCCTGAAAAAGACATTATATGGACTGGATTAAGAGGGTCAGTCATCCTAAAATTAGGATTCATTTCTTGTCGCAAATATTCGCTTGTAGCATACCATATTTCAATGGATTGGCGTAATTTTTCTACCGCATGGACATTCCCATAATGGTTATGTTTTTCCAAAATCAAACTTTGTTGTTCAGCATCTTGGACTAGCCATCCTTTAGAAGGTATTGTTAAAAGATCATCAATTCCTAATGAAATAGATGTAGCAGTAGCTTGACGGAACCCTAGAGTCTTTACTTGATCCAGGATGTGTGATGTATATGCCATTCCAAAATGATCTATTAATCTGCTAATAAGTCGTTTAATGGCAGTTCCACCTATCACGTTATTGTGAAAGACTAGATTGGCCCGTTCTGCCATAAGTACCTCCATATTCCACTCAGTGGCATTCGGTTCGACAATGGATTTGAGTGAATGATTGGAAAACTTCCTTTTCTTTATCTTTATTCACGTATTGAAAAGATCCTAGTTGAATCGACAAGACCAGAATTTAAACCAGTATCAGAAATTTACCTAGCTTAGATACCAACACCAACCATCTATATGATTAGATATGATTAGATACCATATGAATAGGCCCGACAAAAACCTTGTATAGCCTCTTCGATTTCTCGATAAAAAGAAATATGACCGACAGTGGTTCGAATGTATATACAACGAATTTCTTTTTTTATACTTCTTATTACTAAATAATGCCCATAAATC